AAATATGAGTTAATATATGCTCTAAGGTTGAAAATATCATAAAAATAAATCAAAAAAGAATCCCTAAATTAGAAAATCAAAACAAAATCGGGAATTGAATTCATTATTCATTTTCATTATAGGATCTGTTTACTTTTTTTAGTAAATCACATGCCGCCACTCGGACTCGAACCGAGATGCTCTAGCACTGCTTCCTAAGAGCAGCGTGTCTACCAATTTCACCATAGCGGCTTGTCTTGAATTCATAATAGCCTATGAATAAGCAATCGTCTAGATTTAAGAATTAAATTGGGTGTAATATTTTTTTAGGAAAGATTCAAATTGATGAATAAAAATCTGTTCAACTAGGTATTTGAAGGTTCATTATTTGAATTTTAGGCTAGGGTCTTAGTTTTATTGTGTATTTTCTATTGCTACTTTCCTCGACTTGAACTCTTGTAAAACTAGATAGTCTCCTACTATGAATTAAGGGATAGAACCCCCTCAAAAAACATTTTTGTTTTAATGAATCGTTTTTGATTTATTTGATTTCAAAAAGTGAAACCAAAAAATCAAATTTTTCATTGAAAAAAAGAACCTATTTTGAATCATTCAAAATTGACACATATTTATCCAGAATTCACTAAGTGTTTTTGCGTGGATTGATGGCGAGATATAGATCTATATAGGAATATAGAAAAGTAAGAAAGTTGTACAAAAAAGAAAACTTTATACTCTATTCCAAATCAAATAGGTTGATGGGGAAAATAATACTCCCCACCTTGTAAATTAGGAAATATACTAAAAAGAAAATGAAAATGGAGTATCTTGCTTTTTTTTGTCAACAAAAAGAAAGTATTCTTTTTTTTTTTTGAATTCGGAAAGGTAAATAGAAGAATTCTTATTCTACATATTCTAAGATCTAAGAGCGGAACGAATTCCATTTCCTATTGAGTTACTCAATAGGAAATGGAATTCGAGAATTGTATTTTCGAGCTGAAATGACTCACAAATTGAGTCAGGCCCATTTAGATTATTCCAAAATGTTATGTTTTATTACTTATTTTATTTGTTTGTCGCTCAAAAAACTTTTTGAATTCCCGGTAGAAAGAGATTTCCCTAAGGAAAACGCTTTTAACGCTGTCCAATACCCCCTCCTTTTCCAAAAATTTTTACGAATACGCTTTTTTGATGCAGAAGTACGTTTTTTTGGAACTGCCATTTAAATAAAAATTAAGAAATTACTCATTGGTATAGCTGGATGTGAAAGACATCTATTGTTCAAAAAAAAATCTAAACTAAAGGAGTAGATAAGATGAGTGAAAAATATGGGAAAATCTCATAAAAAATGACTAATTTCTAAAAATAGAAAAAAAGAATTTTAGTAACTTGTCAAACTTGGGAAAAATATGTCTAATTTGACTTGAATTTTCAAATTCCAAAGAGACTAGTAATTTGTTTCTTTCTTTCATCTGATTTGACCAATTAGAACTTCTTGATTTGAATATTTGAAGTATTTAGCAGAAACTCAGAAAGAATAAGTTAAAAAGAAATAAAAATTCAAAAATTATATTTAAGTTAGTTTAAGTTAATGCATATCTTCATTTTTTTATTCATTCCTTTTTTAAAGTCCTAAGAATTCAAAAACTTTTTTTTATGGAACAGACATATCAATATGCATGGATTATACCTTTCGTTCCACTTCCAGTTCCTATGTTAATAGGAGTGGGACTTCTTCTTTTTCCGACAGCAACAAAAAATCTTCGTCGTATGTGGGCCTTTCCGAGTATTTTATTGTTAAGTATAGTCATGATTTTTTCAACTAATCTGTCTATTCAGCAAATAAATAGCAGTTCTATCTATCAATATGTATGGTCTTGGACCCTCGATAATGATTTTTCTTTCGAATTCGGTTACTTGATTGATCCACTTACTTCTATTATGTTACTGTTAATCACTACTGTTGGAATTATGGTTCTTATTTATAGTGATAATTATATGGCCCACGATCAAGGATACTTGAGATTTTTTGCTTATATGAGTTTTTTCAGTACTTCCATGTTGGGATTAGTTACTAGTTCGAATTTGATACAAATTTATATTTTTTGGGAATTGGTTGGAATGTGTTCCTATCTATTAATAGGGTTTTGGTTCACACGACCTCCTGCGGCAAATGCTTGTCAAAAAGCGTTTGTAACTAATCGTGTAGGGGATTTTGGTTTATTATTAGGAATTTTAGGTTTTTATTGGATAACAGGTAGTTTTGAATTTCGGGATTTATTCGACAATAACTTGATTTATAATCATGAAGTCAATTCTCCTTTTGTTACTTTGTGTGCTGCTCTATTATTTGCCGGTGCAGTCGCTAAATCTGCACAATTTCCCCTTCATGTATGGTTATCTGATGCTATGGAGGGACCCACTCCTATTTCGGCTCTGATACATGCCGCTACCATGGTAGCGGCGGGAGTTTTTCTTGTAGCTCGCCTTCTTCCTCTTTTCATAGTTATACCCTATATAA